CTTAATCCATATTTATTATAATTTATAATTCATTATAATAATATTAGCAAATTTATAACTATACTCTAAATTAACTCTAATTTATTAGTATGTTATCATTTCTATAATGATAAAAAATTATACGTATATTACATTTTATAATTTGTTACTTTGATTTATTACAAATATCCACAATAACTTTATTCGTAATTCAAATACGAATACTAGCCTCAGATTTTTTTTATTTATGAAAAAACCAAAGCCCCTTATCGGATTTGAACCGATGACTTACGCCTTACCATGGCGTTACTCTACCACTGAGTTAAAAGGGCTCGTTTGATTCAATTCCTGAATAAATTCACTAGCCACTATGAGTTTAGTATATAGACTTATTATAATATATGTACATATAAGACTATATCTTATATTTATAGCGGTTCGTTCAGAAATGAAAAATTTGACTTGTCTGTTAAATTAAATAAAATTCTAGGGGAGGATATACTAGTGAATATAGTTAAAATAAAATGGTTTATTGATATTGGATTTGATAAATAGAAATGCAATGACAATGGATTTTTTTCGATCCTAATTGGAATTGACATCATAACGAAATTTATTTGATTGATACACGTACCTACTAATTTAACAGGGATCCAACATATCTCATTGAATGATTGATAAAGAAATTTGGCGCAGCCTCTGAACTAAATTATGAACTAAATTATTGGCGGAAAAAATCCTATAGAATCGTGAAAGATGGAAAGATCCTCCATCTCGAGTCATACCATCCCATTATATTGACAATTTTTTAAATTGTGCATACTATCAGCATAGTATCCTGGCGGTCGTTCAAGTATGATATGCCCCCATCGTCTAGTGGTCCAGGACATCTCTCTTTCAAGGAGGCAGCGGGGATTCGACTTCCCCTGGGGGTAGGGTACTACGAAAGGAAGTTGATCATGGATTATCAATAAGCCTGGAATTTATTCTTCCTGGGTCGATGCCCGAGCGGTTAATGGGGACGGACTGTAAATTCGTTGGCAATATGTCTACGCTGGTTCAAATCCAGCTCGGCCCAAAAATCCGCCGATCTACACACGAAATGGTATCATATAACCCATTTTGTGCTCTCCAGAAATGCCCGATCCCCAGCACTATTTATTTACTCTATTTTTCCAACAAATTAGGATCTTGATAATGATCTATATTCATATCAGGATCTGTAAGTGTAAAATATAATCGAAGGAAAGGGATAAAGAAAAAACCCTTTTCATTGAAAGAGTAATTATCCCATTTATTTGTCAATAACGAAAGGATTACTAGTAATCCAGGTCGGTCTCACTAAAGCGAAGCGCATACCCATATTATATATATCACTCGCGGCTCTGTTACAACACGCCAATTTGAATCTAAATTCAAAATTGAAGGGGTTAGAATAAAATAATAAAAATATGTATACATAATACTTTATTTTATTATTGTATTTACTTGGGATTGTAGTTCAATTGGTCAGAGCACCGCCCTGTCAAGGCGGAAGCTGCGGGTTCGAGCCCCGTCAGTCCCGACGGATCCAATAAAAAAATATATAAACTCCGCTCTCTCTTTTTTGTGAAAGTAAGTCAAATTTCGTTTTTATCATCAATCGGGGAATTTTCATTTCTTTGACTAGTACTGATTCGATTGATGAGCGATAGACATATGTGGATTAGGACAATTATTGGTAGCATCACATTCAGGATTCCAAGAGATACCATACTGTACCGGGTATGGCTTTTTTCGATTACTGCTACTCTGTCGAATAGAGTAGAGTACTTTATGTTTCCCGGAAGTAGAAGTACATATAGAAAGGGAATTTGCATGATATAAAATAACTTAGTTATTGTAATAGAATACTTTCAGGGATCGCTTTTTTATTAGGGGAGCGCTATTTTTTTATTAAGGGGTTTCCTTGAAAGAACAAACTTTATTTATTTTTATATAAAAATAAATAATAATAAATAATTATAGTTAATTTGATGGAATATTAGATTTTTTATACCGAAACTTGTACTCGTCTTTATCATCTTTCTTTTGTTTTCCGAGGAGATTAGATTCGCTCAGTAAAAAAAGAAGTTTCGAACTTAACTCTTTCCCCCTCCTTTTTTTTTATTTATCTTCTATTGTTTGTTGGGGGTTGTTTAGAATCAATGGTAAGTGTACGGGCGGTTCAATGATACTTCATCAGATGGTTGTACAAAAAGGGCAGTAGGTTATATAAAAGAAAGAATAAAAAAGAATGATAAATAAAAAAAAGTAAAATTATTGGTTGGATCAGGAAAAAAAAATTGGAGTTCGGTATGGATAAAAGATTGTCCTATGTTATACTATTCAATTCTTGACGATGAGTTGATTTGATAGTGCAGATATTGTTATTCATGATATTGATCCGATTCGATATCATCGAGATGTAATTCATCCCATTGAATTTACAAGCGAAAGATTTATTATCTCTATGGGATTAACTCCCGAGTTATTGCGAATTAAATTAAAGAAAAACGAAACAATGAGATTATGGAAGTAAATATTCTCGCATTTATTGCTACTGCACTGTTTATTCTAGTTCCTACCGCTTTTTTACTTATAATATACGTAAAAACAGTCAGCCAAGGTGATTAATTTGAATTAAACTGGACTTTTTAGTTCTTATCAAGAATTGAAGAGACGAAAGGGATTCAAATTTCGCGTCTTAAATGAACTGGGCAGACTAGAATTCGCCGTATTCTATGAAATAAATACGATAGTATGGTAGAAAGAAATATCTGAATCTTTCTACCATACTATCTACTATTGTTATTGTAGTGTATATAAGGTGTATTGTAATCCGGATTAATTTAATAGAGATCAATCTATAATAGTATCGTCAGATTTCTATATATCGTATATCGGTATATATATGTATATCAATTATATATTATATATAATGTATATAGTGCCTCCCACCAATTCGATTTCTTTGCTTTATGCACCTGTCTTATATTTCTATTTAATTTGTGTTGATTTCAATCAATTTGAACTAATTGAAAAGCGACTCGTACGATTCTAATTCCCAGATTGCTGATTATTTTCAATATGAATTCCGATCAAAAGAATCAAGGGCCTCTTTGATGGGTATAATAAAAGAAAATTAAAGTAATCTTTTTATTAGCATAGCATTCTGACGAAGAGGTCATTGATCGATCAGTTTCCAGATGATCTATGGAAACTCCTTCGAATTTCGAAAAAAAAAAAGGGGGGGCTAAAGGATTAGTAAACCTCTTTTAACGTTTGAATAGTGCGTTCAATAAAAAGTGAGTTCAATAAAATAAGTACAACACAAATCAAATTTTCAAAATATTAAAACAAACGGGAAGTGCACAATATGCGACTCGCCCAAGACAAGACACTATTTTAGTCTGTGTAGTATCTCGTTAAAGAACTACTATGTCTGTGTTGTTTCCGATAGAAAATGTGTATCTACGTAACTGTAATGTAATAACAGAACTATTTTATTTTTGAATAATAAAAAAGGAACCAAAAAAGTAAAATAAAAAAAGTTCAACTCTTCCTCACGGTCCATATCTAATTTTAGTAAGAGTCGGTTCATCGAAATAGAAAATTGATCAAGAATTAAGTTGGAATAAATTTACTACCATTTGTATTTCTTTTACTTTGTATTCTTTTTACTTTCGAAATACAAACACGTAAATAATTGAAATATTTGTTTGATTGAAAGAATATTCTTCATATATATTATTCATAAACTATATTACTACACTAAAACCCAAGAAAATTTTGAAATGCAGATATTTTTTTATTTCTATTTCAATTTAAAAATTGAATTTTAAATTGAAATAGTGTTGAAAGAGTGAAATTTCAACTAAAAAAAGCTTTTCAGACCTGAACGATTTATAAAAAATTTGATACAGTTTAATTCCTACAACTCAATTACAATTAGTAATACTTCTAGAGTCCACTTCTTCCCCATACTACGAGTGAAAGAGAAAATGTAAAGACTACCATTAAAGCAGCCCAAGCGAGATTTACTATATCCATGTGAATTATGTCCCCTATCTCTATGACGAAATTCTTGAATTATTGTTCACTAATAAATAATAGTGGAATCACTGGCGCAGAGTCAAAAATTCTAACCTAAGATCGTTGATGAAACAATCCAATAAATCCAACCTTAACTTATTAACTTAACTTATAACTTAACTTATAAGGAGTCTTATAAGAATTCTAGTATAATCAGAAAAGATTAAGCACAAGAAAAATATGCGGAGACCCCCTTGGAAGTATCAAAGAAATGCTACTAATATCTAATATATAGTATGTAGAAATAAAAAAAATAGAATATATAGAATATAAGGTAGATCACTACCTAGCCCATACCCTATTTCTTTCCCATTTTCTTTTGATCTAATCCTTAACTTAACGTCTCCTTATTGTCTCTATGAAAGACGCCCTATTATGTTTTTGACTAGAGGTTAACGAAAAAAGAAAACAGGTATATACAAAACAGGTATATACTAAGTAAAAGCCAATTACTCAGTCAATCGAATTAATATTGATTGCGGAGTACGCAAAGACTTTGATGAATATGTATACAAAGTCTCTTATGGCCTTTCCGCAACTAAAATAAAAACGGAATTCGATTTCCGTCCTGCTATCCAATCGAATTCCAAACTCGGCTCGTAGACACTCCATTAGTAATGGAAGGACTCTCAAGATTTATAAGTTTCCTCCGTTGGCTTCCGCCGGAAAAATTTTTCAAATTATAGCAGCAAAATAGAAGGGAGTATCTCAATTCTTTTGGTGATTAGGCGACACCCGGATTTGAACTGGGGAAAAAGGATTTGCAGTCCCCCGCCTTACCGCTCGGCCATGCCGCCAAAACGATACCAAATCAAAATCTATGAAAAAAATCCCCCTTTGTCTTCTTATTTATTGTACTTGTATTTTATTTTGAATCTTAATCCCGTTTTTCTTTTAACTACTTTTCT